AGTGTTCGGATCTATTATGACATAACGATTAGGTGCCCCAGGGCCTGTTTTTCCTTGGAAAGTACTTTCCCGGCGAAACGAAAAAACAATTTTTTTTGCAACCTAAACCTAGTACACTTATATCTGAATGTATAAGTACCCATATGAATCTACTTCTATGAAATATTCTATTCCTTTACTAGAAATCACAAGATCATTCATTAGGATTAATAAGATCCATTGCTATATCTTATCCATATTTAGTCATTCCACCGTATCTTGTATCTTTCTTTTACTAGCTTTATTAGTTTTATTCTATACCGTTTTATCCCTATGAGATACCATACAATGATTTTATAAAGAAAGGATATAATGAAACTCTTGATTGAATCTTTTCATGGGAACACGATCTATTTTATTTGATTGATGGATCCAACAACTAATTTTAATGAATTAAAAAAGGGAGTGGTCTTATTCAAAGCGCCTCGTGATCTTCAACCAATTTTGTGCTTCAATATAATTACCCGGACTGAGCGCTATAGCTTGTTTCCAATACTCAGCAGCTTGATCGGACCAAGCCTCTGCAATTTCAGAATCACCTTGTAGAATGGCCTGTTCTCCCCGGTCGGAATAGGTAGCTCCTTCCCTTCGAACCGTACTTGAGAGTTTCCTACCTCATACGGCTCGACAATCGATTCTTTTTGCTTGCGCCCCGTCTTAATCTACTTTATGTTAATTGAATTAGATTTGTCATATTGTCATAAAAGTATCCCATTTTTGTTGGGTTAGCCAGAAGAAGTTAATTACATAAGTTTAAAACTCTAATTTTTTGATCAATAAAAAGCTTTATCTTTTCTCCCACCTTCAGAGGAATGAAGTATGGATCGACCCTATATCCTATATATAATAGTGTTAAAATATAGTGTTAGAATTCTCTGAAAGGTAACTATCTCAATTGTATATATGCAATTTATATAATATAGATATAGAATTTTTGAAAAAGACTTTCCTCCCTAATATCCTAATATAATATAAGAAAAAAGAACTTACGATCTTTGGGATCTGATGCTACACCGCTGCTCAATACCTTAGTGGATCAACTCTATTACATAATTTGATTCCTAACTTTTATCCTGTATCACGGGATAAGTAAGCAAAGCAGTTCTTAACTCTATCGACCAAATAGCTTGCTAATTGATCTTTACGGTGCTTTCTCTATCAATTCAATCCTTTATCCATGGAGTATATAGGCTGCTTTATCCATTTCTTCTTAATTTTGGTTCTCGTGAAGTCTCTTTACTTGCTACAGCTGATAAAAACCGTTGCTTTAGACGACGCATATGTAGAAAACCTATTTCATTCTAGTATTTACTAGTTAATTGGATCTTTTTTCCTTCTTTCTATAGTAGAGATAGTCGCACGTAATGACAGATCACGGCCATATTATTAAAAGCTTGTGGTAAGAATGGGTTTCGTTCCAGTGCCCGGAAATAATATTCCAAAGCCCTTGTATGCTCTCCGTTGCTTGTGTGTATAAGTCCTATGTTATAGAGTATATAACTTCGATCATAGGGATCAATTTCTGGTCGCGTAGCTTCATAATAATTTTGTAAAGCTTCCGCATAATTTCCTTCGGATTGAGCCAACATCCGTTACGGTCGTTCATTCTATTCAAAGAATCTCCGTTCCAGAACCGTACGTGAGATTTTCATTTCATATGGCTCCTCCCTTCTTTCTGCGCATAGTACTAAGGGAAATAATCCATGAAATTCAAATTTGACTATTCTCATTATGAACTGAAAGGAGCTAGTATTTTTACAAGAAATCTCTAGCCAGCCTTCCTGCAAGAGGTTTTTTATTAACACCAACTGTATTAGTACTAGATGGAAATGGTAACTCCAACAATTTCTTTGTCCTCAACGCCCCCTATTTCCAGGAATTAGTCACTTCAACGATCTTTGATGGTTATACGGATACCCAAAGTACGAACGAGATGGATGTTTGTTGTCCCAACCATTCTTGTTAGCCCCGATACCGATAAGGAAAAGGGTAATTTATAACAAAGTTTTCATGTTGTTGATTCCTAGGTGTAGTGCTTCTTCCCCTATGCTGCCTATTGGTACTAGTGGAGTAGGATTGACTCGCAATACGGAACCCATAGGTGTAACCTTTCGCTAAATACTAAAATCAACAATTGAAGCATCCGAGGCTGCATCAATCGAGGATACACGACAGAAGGAATTGTTCTATCTACAAACTTCACCTTCACCAAGCGTGGGTTTATTTTAATAATTTGGTTTTTTCTATCTCGAACCATGTCTCTTTTCTTTCTCGTAATACTGGACCTAAAAAAAAAAAAGAATCAAATCGCACCATCTCTGTAATAGGTAAATGCCTTTTTTTCTCCGGAAGTTGTCGGAATTATTCGTAATAAGATATTGGCCACAATTGAAGAGGTCTTATCAATAAAATTTGCATTTATCTGAGATCTCGGCATAATTAACAATCCATTCTATAATTCTTTTCATTACCCTTAGGGTAAGGGGAAAATGATCCCGCAAACTAAAGGAATTGTACGGTACGAAATAACATAAAATAAAAACAGACTAATTATAAAAAAAGATGTGGACCTTTTGTTTGGATTGGACAAGGAGAGATATGAAATATTGAAATCAGATTCGATTTCATTCTAATTTCGTAGTATAACAATGAACGGAACTATAAATATTTCATCTAAGTTGAATAACCAAGGATTGTACTGCGGATTCTGATAATTCGAGAAGCTTTTATTTGGTTATGATCCAAAGAAGAAACAAAAAACAAAACGAAATAATTTTTCTATAAAAAAATGGATTAGACTAAGGTAAGTATCCGTTTTGTTTTTTGTTTGCATAACATGCATATGCCATGTCATACAATTTAAATATAAAAATACACGGGACGATTCAATAATTTGTATTAGATCTATGGGATAGCTAATGAGCTAAATTTTTGTTGAGAAATCGAAAATTTTATTTGATTTGAAAGGAATTTTTCCTATGGAACTATTCATCAGTCGCACTTGTACTGCAATAATATGAATGACTCGCTATTCACTATTCACTCGGTTTCTGGTCAATAATAAGATTATGTAGGAGAGATGGCCGAGTGGTTCAAGGCGTAGCATTGGAACTGCTATGTAGACTTTTGTTTACCGAGGGTTCGAATCCCTCTCTTTCCGTTTATCTTAATTCACCAACGTTACTGAATCAAATCAAATACCATCATCTCAACAAGAGGATCCTTATTTTATATAAATTCTCGATTCCTAATCACATTACTGCGATACGTAAAATACAAATATCGGAAAAAGAAAGAGCAAAAAATATTACCGCTTGTCCGTTTGTGATAGGTGAATAATAAAAATTCGGACCAAGGCCCTTAGATCTATTTATTTTTATTTCGGCGAAAACAGACAAAATTCTATGAATTTTTCTTTGTTATTTTTGTGAGGTTCAAGTCTGACGGGAATAATATTCTACGACTAACAACTCATTTATTTTCAAACCAATCCATTTACTATCTACTATTTGATTTACTACTCCTTTATATTGGAATGAGTCAAAAGTCAAATGTTTTGGCAATTCCTCGTGGGGGGATAAAGAAATATAATTTTTAATCAGAGCTTTCGATCTTTGTTTATCCTTCGTAGTAATAATATCTCTCGGTTTACAACGATAACTTGGTATATCCACTATACCACCATTAACTAAAATATGTCTATGGTTAACTAATTGCCTGGCTCCAGGAATCGTCGAAGCTATACCCAACCGGAAAAGGATATTATCCAAACGCATCTCAAGTAATTGTAGTAAAACCTGACCTGTCGACCCTTTGGCTTTTCCAGCGATATGCACATATTTAAGTAATTGTCGCTCTGTCAGACCATAATGAAACCGCAATTTCTGTTTTTCTTCTAGACGAATACGATATTGCGATCTTTTACCAGAACGCAATTGGTTTTTAGGATCACTTCCGGATCTAGGTCTTTTACTAGTTAGTCCTGGTAAAGTCCCTAGACGACGTATTTTTTTGAAACGAGGTCCTCGGTAACGAGACATAAAGACTCCTTTTTTATTTTATTGAAATTTCATTGTTTAAGAATAAACAAAAATTAAAACTGAACTCTAAATTAAGACTGAACTAAAGGATAAACAAAGCAAAGCTAAATTTATTGAAATACTACAAAAAAGTAGAATAAAATAAATTGTATCACTATCCGTATTTTTGGTATATATGTATATATATAATTTCTATTTTCTATATATAAATATAATTTTAAAATTTTTTGTATATATAGGAAGTTGTGGCTACGTTTTATAATTTGTTCTTTTATGATTTGTTCTGTAGAAAGAGATCTAATTCTTCCAACATGTTGTTTTTTATTTATAGTTGCAAGTTACCACGACATAATAGATGGATCAGTTATTCAACATTTTGATAAAATGGGGATAGAGACTCTCAATCACGTAAAAAATCGATAGAAAAAAGCCGGCTATCGGAGTCGAACCGATGACCATCGCATTACAAATGCGATGCTCTAACCTCTGAGCTAAGCGGGCTCACATATCACATACACATATCACATAACATAAGAGAAAAATAGTATATAGAAATCAAAGAAACTACCGGATTTCATCTATTAGCCAATCTTAGCTTAGCTATTTATTTTAATTTTATAATACTAACTATATTTATATTTAATATGAACTAGAACCATATAGTTGTATATAGTTCATATTTTATTAACTATTATAGAACTAACTATATCTAACTATAGAACTAACTATATCTAACGATATAGATAGAATAGTTAGAATATATAGAACTACTTCTAACTATAATGTATAACATAATGTATTTACATATACACATATATGTATTTTTTTTTTATTTTCCAAATAATTTCTATATTAGATAGATTTTAGATATATTTATATAATTAATATAAAAAAAATGATATAAAATAAAAAAAAAAAAAA